TTTACTCTTTTATTTTCTTTTAATAAATTTCCTATTATTAAATTAATATATTGTATTGAATTAAATACATATTAGTTACATATTAGTTAATTAAATATTAAATAATATGAGACTCGAAATGAAAGTACCCTTCTCGCATACATTCCCCATTACGTTGTCGGAACAAAAATATTGCATGTATCAATATGGATGGAAATATTTAGTACATGAAATAGCGATTTGCTAGATATATAAATAGATATATAAGATATAACTAATAAAACGGATCTTGTGTTCTGGAATTGGAATCAAAGAAAGATATTTAAAATGGCTCGTATGTTGTGACTTGGAATAAATGTTTCTCGGTAAAGGAAGGGAATAGTAATTTATTCATTCCTAATTTATTCCTATAGAACGTCTAGGAACAAGAAGATAAAATCGGATATATCGACAGATTCCCGCGTAGTCCAAAGAAAAAAAAGATCCAATTTCATCTCTATCGAATTTTAATATCAGAATAGTGGATATAATTATGATGCAATGGGTTAGGTCCACTTACTTTTTATTTTGTTGATTTCTAATCGATTTAATTGGAATAATGGAAAATAGGAAAGGAATAGTAATATTTGAAGATTTAACGAGACGACTTATCCTTACATTCATTATAATATTTAATATAATATTTAGAATAATATATTTAATTTATTTATTTAATAATAGATTTAATTTATTAAAATAGCAAATTTATAAAAATAGCAAATTTATAACCATACTATAAATTAATTATAATGTTATAATTTTGATTATATATTAAAATATTAAATTATACGGTTTGTTACTTTTTTTTTATTACTTTATTACAAAGATCAACAATATCTTTATTCGCACTTCAAATATGAATACTACTGCCGGAGTTTTATTATTTATGAAAAAATCAAAGCCCCTTATCGGATTTGAACCGATGACTTACGCCTTACCATGGCGTTACTCTACCACTGAGTTAAAAGGGCTTGTTTGATCCAATTCCTGAATAAAGACACTATGAGTTTAGTATATATACTTATTATAATAGATGTACATAGATATATCTTATAATAAGTATAAGGGTTCATTCAGGAATGAAAAACTTTCTTTATCCAGTAAAAGTAAATTAAATAATTTAATATAATTTACTATAGAGTATATAATATAGGTAAAATAAAAAGAGTATATAATATAGGTAAAATAAAACGGTTTATTGATATTGGATTTGATAAATATCAATACAATGAATTGTTTCAAGACTATCCTAATTGACATCATAACTAAATTCATTTGAGTGATACATGTATCCACTAATTTAACATAGATCCAAGATATTTCATTGAATCATTGATAAAGAGATTCGGATAAAGAGATTCGGCGTGGCCTTTGAACCAAACTTTTATCGAAAAAAATTGTATAGAAAGAATCGTGAAAGACGGAAAGATCCTTCGTATCGAGTCATACCATTCCATTATATTGACAATTTTAAAAAACTATTCATACTATGAACATAGTATGATGGCGGTCGTGCAAGTCTGCCCCCATCGTCTAGCGGTTCAGGACATCTCTCTTTCAAGGAGGCAGCGGGGATTCGACTTCCCCTGGGGGTAGGGTACTACGAAAGGAAGTTGATCGTGGATTATCAATAAGCCTGGAATTGATTCTTCCTGGGTCGATGCCCGAGCGGTTAATGGGGACGGACTGTAAATTCGTTGGCAATATGTCTACGCTGGTTCAAATCCAGCTCGGCCCAATAATTTGCCGATCCGCCATGAAATGATATAATATAACCCATTTGTTGCTCTCCAGAAATGCCCGATCCCCCAATCGCAATACGGAAGAAATCCATTTTATGATATATCTATACCACTATTTATTTACTCTCTTTTTCCAAGAAATTCTGATCTTGCTAATGATCTAGATTCATATCAGGATCCGTAACTATAAAGTAAAGTTTAAGGAAAAGAGTAAATAAAAAAAAAACTTTTTTGATTGAACGAGTGATTATCCAATTGATTTGGCAATAACGAAAGGATTACTAGTAATACCGGCTGCTCTCACTAAAGTACATATACATATGGGTATCGATATATCACACTCGCAGCTCTGTTACAACACGCCAATTCTAATCGAAATTGAAAGGGTTAGAATGAAATCATAAAAATATGTATACTTTATTTTATTATGGTATTTACTTGGGATTGTAGTTCAATTGGTCAGAGCACCGCCCTGTCAAGGCGGAAGCTGCGGGTTCGAGCCCCGTCAGTCCCGACGAATCCAAATCCAATAAAAAACTATATCAATTCATCTCTCTATTTTTTGTGAAAAGAAGTCCAAATAACATAATTTCATTCCCAACAGCGATCCCTCTTCTTTTTTTCTTTTTCGTTTCACATTTATCATCAACCAAATGGGGGAATTTCCATTTCTTCGACTAGTACCGATTCGATTGATGGGAGAGAGGCATATGTGGATTAGTACAATTATTATATTATTAGCATCAGATTCAGGATTCCACGGGATACCGTACTGTACTGGGTCTGGCTTTTTCAATTACTCCCGATCTGTGAAATATGAAATAGAGTAGAGTATTGTATGTTTCCCGGGAGTACATACATAAATGGAATTTGTACAATATAAAATAAATTGAACATAGTTACTGTGTATAGAATAGTGTAGAATACTTTTTTTTTAAGATTAAAATAAAAGTATATCCTTTTCGGGCCCTATTTTGTGTAACCTCAATTTCAAATTTTACTAATTTGAAATAATCTATCTCATTCAAATTTCGCATTGAGCTTTTGATATATGCGTCCCATTACTAATCCAATGAAAGAGGATATTCAAAAAATAAAGATCAAACAAGGATCACTTTTTTATTAGCGAGGTAATGAATTTTTTTTTTTTTTTTTATATTTTATAAGGGTTTTTCCTTGAAAGAACAAACTTTATTAAATTTATATATAAATATATAAAAAAATAGTTAATTTGATGGAATATTCGATTTTTTTATACCGGAATTTGTACTCGTCTTTATCATACTTCTTTTGTTTTCCAAGAAGATTGGCTCATTAAAAAAAGGAGTTTATAACTTAGCTCCTTCCTTTTTTTTCATTGAGCTTCTATTGTTTGTTGGGGTTTGTTTGGTAAGTGGAAAGGCGGTTAGATGATACTTCATCAGATGATTGTACAAAGAGGGCGGTAGGTTATAGAAAAGAAAGAATGGAAAAGAATGATAAATAAATAAAGGAATTATTGATTGTATCGGGAATCAAATTTTGAGTTCAGTATGGATAAAAGATCGTCCTATGTTATACTATTCAATTCTTGACGATGAATCTATTTGATAGCTCCGATATTGTTATTCATGATATTGATCCGATTCGATATCATCGAGATGTAATGCATCCCATTGAATTTACAGGCGAAAGATTTATTATCTCTATGGGATTAACTCCCGAGTTATTGCGAATTAAAGAAAAATTAAACAATGAGATTATGGAAGTAAATATTCTCGCATTTATTGCTACTGCACTGTTTATTCTAGTTCCTACTGCTTTTTTACTTATAATATACGTAAAAACAGTCAGCCAAGGTGATTAATTTGAATTAAACTTGATTTTTTATTTCTTATCAATAATTGCAGAGAAGAAAAGGATAAAAATTTCGCGTCTTAAATGAAATGGGCAGACTAGAATCAGTCGTATTCTATGAGATACGATAGTATGGTAGAAAGATTCAGATATTTCTTTCTACCATACTATCTAGTATTGTTATTGTAGTGTATAAAGTTGTATTGTAATGCGGGTTAATTTAATATAGATTAATATAGATCAATCTACAATAGTATCATCATATTCCTTTTCTATATATATAGAAATCGATTTAATTACGTATATAGTGATAATGTATATTATATAGTATCCCAATTCTATTTCTTTGCTTTATCTATTTGTATTTAATTTGTGTTGATTTCAATTAAATTAATTTGAAATAATCGAAAGCGACTTTTACGATTAGAATTCCTAGATTTCTTATTATTTTCAATATGAATCCCGATCGAAAGAATCAATGACTTCTTCGGATTTCGAAAAGGATTAGTAAAACCCGTCGACTTTTAACGTTTGAACCACGATATGAAATGGGTTCAATAAAACAAGCAAAACATAAATAAAATTTCTAAAATAGTAAAACTAAAACAAGCGGCGCAATATGTGACTCGCCCAAGACAATATTTTAGGATGTGCAGTATCTCGTTAGACAACTACTATGTTGTTTCCCAATGTGTATCCACGTAATGGAATAACCGAATTGTTTTCTCTTTGATCTTTGAACAGTAAAGAGGTAAACAAAATAAAAAAAAGTTCCGTTCTTCCTCATGGTCCATATCTAACTTTGGTAAGAGTCAGTTCATCGAAATAGAAAATTTATGAAGAATTCAGTTGGAATAAATTTCCTACCATTTGTATTCCTTTTACTTTTTTTACTTTCAAAATACGAACACGGAAATAATTGAAATATTTCTTTGATTGAAAGAGTATTCTTCATATATATTTATTATTCATAGAATACATTACTCAACTAAAATCCAAGAGAATTTCGAAATGAAGATATTTTTCATTTCTATTTCAATTTAAAAATAAAATTTTAAATTGAAATAGTGAAATTTTAAATAAAAAAAACTTTGCCGAACGATCTATAAAAAAAGTGATACTGTTTAGTTCCTAAACTCAATTAGTAGTACTTCTAGAGTCCACTCCTTCCCCATACTACTAGTGAAAGGGAAAATGTAAAGACTACCATTAAAGCAGCCCAAGCGAGATTTACTATATCCATGTGAATTATGTCCTCTATCTCTATGAAGGAATTTTTCAATTATTGTTCACTAATAAATAATAGGGGAATCACTGGCGCAGAGTCAAAAAGTTATTCTGACCCAACACCATTGATGAAACAATCCAATAAATCCAATTATAACAAGTTCTTATACGATTTCT